TTGACCTTTTGCGATTGAAACCATACGGAAAAATAACATTGCCATAAATTAACAAAATAATATTTCCATTTATTCATCAGAAGCGGCGTATCCTTTGTTGCCAGAATGGATCTTCCGTGATATCTAACATAATGTATGAAAGAATCCTTGAGCAACCCTAGGATCGCCGGAAAGTTATTAACAACGACTTTGAAAAAATGTTGTATTTTTCCATAGAATAAAATTCGCTCAAAAAGGACTTTATAAGATGTCGCTCGTAAATGCGAAGACCGCTTGCGTAGAAAAAAAAAGATGGATTCGTATTCACATACATGAGAATTATATAAGAACAAGAAAAATCTTGGATTCAAAATTGATTTTTTTTTAATATAAAAATTCTTACAATTGCAATACTCGTATAGACAGAACCGAAAAAAATGCAAAGAAGAGGCATCTTTTACCCGGTAACGTAGGGCTTGAACCAAGATTTCTAGATGGATGGGGTAAGGTATTACTACATCTAACACATAATTAAAATGCGATAATTTGTCTTCTAAAAAGGGAAATATTGAATGAATTGATTGTAAATTAGAAGATTTTTTTAATTGTTTTCCTTCGAAAGAGGATCCTAATCTTAGGGAAAATGGAATTTCTACAATCACTGCAAATAAAACAGATATCATTTGATAATAGAAAAGACTGGTATGCCCCAAAAAGTGATTTTGGTTCAAATCCTTAGTGGGAATAATCAAACGATTCTGTTCATACATTCGCAAAATTAAGCGTTTCACAATTAGTGAACTATATTTTTTTGCATAATCCGCATTTTCCAAGAAAATAGAACGATTTCTATTTAATCTATTTAAACCATGATCATAAGCAAGTACATAAATATACTCCCGAAAAAAAAGTGGATATAGAAAACTCTGTTGCCGAGCCCCATCGAACTCTGAATATCCTTGAAATTTCTCCATTTGGATTGAAATTCTATTTGAACTGAAGGTAAAGTCTTTATTTTCTTGAGTTCTGAAATGACACATAGTGCGATACAGTCAAAATAAGGTATTAGACTACGAAAGCAATAGATACCTCATAAACAGGTAGACTGCTAACCGGATTCTCTATCTTTAATAGGTTTCTGTTCGTTATATTATAGAATAACAAAACAAGATGATTAGAAATCCTTTATTTTTTTAACCTAATCGCTCTTTTGATTTTGGAAATATATATATTTTTTATCAATATACTGCTTCTTTTACACATCCATCTCCAACCTAACCCAAACGGACTAGGGAAAAAAATAATTAGGACTCATGAAAAATTGATAATAACACGCAAGAAAAAAATTCCTTCCCATACCCGTATTAGGCACTAATCTATTTTTAACATTTAATTAGATCGGGTAATTTTTCAAATTACGAATGGAAGCTCGTTTCTTTTTTTCCTGGAATCAGGAAAACTGGTTTTTTTATCCATCCATTTATATTTATTCACTTGACCCAAATTGGAATTCCTTTTTTTTTTTTTTTACATCGAAAACGAAGGTTGTACCGATCAGGAAAGAAAAAAAAAAATGTTATCTGAATTCTCCCTTGATACGACATGCTATTTTTTCCATTCATTCCTTTCAGGATCAGTCGTGGTCTTACAAACTCTACCGCGGATCTGGACGAATCCTTTTCTTCATACAAATGTGTAAAAGATGCTAGTCGCACTTAAAAGCCGAGTACTCTACCGTTGAGTTAGCAACCCCCAAAAAACAAAAAAAAGAAAGTACTGCAAATATGTAGATACAACCAGAATAAAGAAAAAAAAAAGAAAAATCCAGTAATGTGTGCGTCCGGGATAAATGGATCTATTTATCTATGAGAGAATTATATTTGGTCCATACACTGTTGTCAATATGATTGTGAATTTTTAATATAGTGAAAAGAATAGAAAAAATAAATCAAAAAGCTTAACCCCTTGGTTTGTTAGTTCATACAATGAATGAAAACTAAGCCAGTTAGGGTAATCTCAAATCTTTTTATACTTTTTTTAGACCCATTTTTATGGCCTTTAATTTGTTATGAATAATTAATAAATTATTCATATAATAATTTATATATTTAGAAAATAATATATTAATATATATATTAGTTTTATTCAGAATTAATATATTTTTTTATATACAGTATTATTTTCTATACCGTAAAATTTTGTATTTATACAAAAACTAGAATTTATATAATATAGATCCAAATATGATTATAAAACATAGTAGTTGTTAGCAGGGTATTTTTTAGTATTCGTACCTTAGCTAATAATAAATCAAAATTTTCATAAATCAAAATAAATATGATGGAAGCGAAAGAGGAGGAAAGAAAAGAGTAGATAAAATTTGATACCAAGCTATATACGAGTCTTTCACATCCTCTTTTTTATATTTCATTAATTCAATTTCATTTTATTAAGACTTAATTCTATAAAAATCCCTGCCTTCTTTGAAATATCATGAACTGTTCTTGTTGGTTGAGCGCCTTTTTTAAGAAAATCGAGAATAGCGGGAAGATTTAAATAAGTTTGATTTGTTATCGGATCATAAAAACCCACCTTGTGAAGATCTCTTCCTTCTCTTCGGGATCGAACATCAATTGCAACGATTCGATAAACGGCTCATTGGGATAGATGTATATGAATAATACCCCCCCTAGAAACGTATAAGAGGTTTTGGCCTCGTACGGCTCGAGAAAAAAATTCAATGAGTAGAAGTTAACTCTCTGTATAAAATTCAAATATTAATATAGATTAATAAAAACATTAAATCAATTAGCCAGTATTGAAACCCTAAATATTTTTTTCCATAAAAAGCATTCGTAACATTCGTATTCTCGTAACTCAAGTTAAATAACTCTCAAATATCTCAACAGAGAATCCTTAAGTACTTTTTTTATTGAGTAGTCTCTAACCCTTTTTTTGTTTGTCTCATTTTTTAGAATCAATTTTGATTCTTCATTCTAATCTAGTTGTTCAAACAATTGAAAACTGGATTTCCTTGTTTCAGGATTCTTTATCCTTACTTTGAATCTTTGGGTTTAGACATGACTTCGGTGATCTTGAATCGTTTTATTAAAAAAGGGCAGCAACACGCCCCTTATTTTGTTTATGATTTCTTTTCTTTCTATCAAAGAATCATACAAACGCTTGATTCACGCATGATAGACTTTTTATTCAAAGAATTTTACAATTTTAAGAAAATTTCCTTTTCCATTGGAAAATTGTTTGAAAGGGCTTTTTTTTTCATATAAAAATAAAAAGACTTACGAAGTTGTTCCAACTTATTGATTCGCACTAACCCTAGATCCTTACTCCTGCGAAAGGAATAAAAACTTTATATTCTCCTCGAGCTCCATCCTGTACTCTTTTTTATATTCCAAAAAAGTGTAGAACTCTAGTAAAATAGAACACAAAATGTCGAGCCAAGAGCACCTATATTCCTATATAAAATATAAAAAGTGGCGGATCAAAAAATCCACAGCAGATAATGTCCTTCAATTCAAGTCGCACGTTGCTTTCTACCACATCGTTTTAAACGAAGTTTTACCATAACATTCCTCTAGTTTGTGTAATTGATTCAAGTATGGAATCATGAATAGTCATAGTTCAGTCAGTATATCGTAATCTATACTTTTTCTTTCTCTATGAATGGAATAGTGAATTTACGCGTAAAAGGTTCAGTCAGAATTCAAATGAATCCCATATTAGATTGTATATATGTAAAATCTAAATTTGAATAGAAATCTATATTTATATAAATTATATAAATATAGATTTTTTTTATTAAAACTCTTCGAATCTATGGTTCTACCTTACTTACCCGCATCACACACAAATAAAAAAAGCAAATCGATTTTTTTTCATTCGGTTGAAATGATGAAAAATGAGTTGATTCTTCTTTTGATTTCAATATTTTATTCTTAAAAAATATTGTATTTTTAAACAGAAAGAGAAAGATGGTGTACAAAGGCAATAGAAGATTGATTCTGATACTCTGGGACGGAAGGATTCGAACCTCCGAATAGCGGGACCAAAACCCGTTGCCTTACCGCTTGGCTACGCCCCATTTCGATTTTTATTCAAGACTACTAAAAGCGTAATATTGCTATTGGTTGTTCGTCAATTCAATTTAAGCCCAAATTAAATATAGATTACATTGGTGCTAGAGTTTTGACACGTGTAGATAGCAAATCAAACTTACTTTATTGATCATTACATAGAATTCAATTAAGATATTGTATGAAAATATTATTTCTTTAATTCTCATAAGAGAATGAAAGGATTTTTGATTGAGTAAGTTCAACAAAGTCTTTTTAGACTATCTTTTTTTATTTTTTTCCTTATATAAAAAAGAAAATATATTAATAACTCAATCAAAATAAAATTATCCACAAGAACACCAATTTTTGTTATGCTTAATATATTTAATTTGATCTGTATTTGTTTGAATTCTGCCCTTTTTTCAAGCACTTTTTTAGTCGCCAAATTGCCGGAGGCCTACGCCTTTTTGAATCCAATCGTAGATGTTATGCCCGTAATACCTCTTTTCTTTCTTCTCTTAGCCTTTGTTTGGCAAGCCGCTGTAAGTTTTCGATGAAATTCTTAATACTGTCTTAAAAAAAATTCACGATTTTTATTCTTCCAACAATTCAAAAGATCAAAAAAATCTTGACGTATGAACGAACTCTCAATTCAAACATTGCATTTTTTTTGTAGCCATACTAAATCTGGATCATTCTATTTCCTAAATTTTATCCTCTTTTCCCTAAATGAAAGAACCTAATTAGATTCGAGTTCACAAAAAAAAATATCTAGATGTTGGTATGCAAATCTGTTTGAATATGAAAGACTCGACTATTATCTTATTACAAATGACTTTCTGAAACCCTTTTTTTTATTTTTTTTTTAGAAAAAAATAAATCACTTGATTTATTGGTATCAAAATTAGATATTTGGTATAAAAATAGAGAATCTATTCTCTTTTTTTTTTTAGTAAGATCTTGGAGATTGTGTAATGCTTACTCTCAAACTTTTTGTATACACTGTAGTTATATTCTTTGTTTCTCTCTTCATATTTGGATTCCTATCTAATGATCCAGGACGTAATCCGGGACGTGAAGAATAAAAAAGAAAGGTTTTTTATTGCTTTATTTAATTAGTGGAAATGCTCAATTTTATTAGGATTTTATCTATTACACATAATTAAAAGGAAAAAGGGAAAGAGAGGGATTCGAACCCTCGGTACGATTAACTCGTACAATGGATTAGCAATCCAACGCTTTAGTCCACTCAGCCATCTCTCCTAATCGAAAAGGGATACTTATTAGGTTCATTAGACAAAAAAAGGCTTGAAAAAGAACCTTCTCCACTTTATTCTTAAAAAGCTTTATTTTTTTTTATAGATTTTTCTTTATATTATATATATTTTTTAATTTTCTATATTTTATTATATATAGATAATTTCTTTTTTATTATATAAATATATTTATCATCTATTTATATATATAATATATATATATATATATTACTATTATATAACTTTTTTATATAACTTTCTTCAGTAATTCTATTTATATCAAAAATTTAGATAAAGATTAGATAAAGAAAAGGCGCGAACTCAAAAGATAAATAAATAAAACCACAATAATAGAAATAGAGAATCTTTTTTTTTTTCTCGTCAAAACACAAGTAAAAGATCTTTTTTATTTTAATAGCCTGGCCTGGTCAGTCCCCAGCCGGGCCTTTTTTTGTTAAAGTTAAAAAGACTCATCCGATGGATTTTTAGACAAAAAAGATCTGAAATTGAAAAAAAAAAATGGAATCAAATCTGCTTTTACTAATTTTATTAAGTTTTATTAAGTCTACGCGTCAACGCTAGAATTTTCGAATTTTTTTTTAAGATTTTTTTTATTACACCCCTGATTACTTTGTTCGACAAAAGATCAATTTATATGTAATAATGGCATTGTAGCGGGTATAGTTTAGTGGTAAAAGTGTGATTCGTTCCTTTAATCCCTTTAATAGTTAAAGGGTCTCTTGGTTTGATTTATCTTCCGATCAAAAACTTTATTTCTTAAAAGGATTTAGTCCTTTCCCTTTCAATGAAAGATTCAAGGAAGATTATAGATTCTCGTAATTTGTATCCAAAGACTCTAATCAATTGTAAATTTGGATTATGAAATTCCGAAACATAATTTTTGAATTGGATGACTATTTACAATTCAATAAGTATAACAAGAGGATCCATGGATAAAGCTAGAAAAGTTTCTTTCTAATCGTAACTAAATCTTCAGTTCTATTCATTGTTTGGTATAGAAAAATTGAAGCAAAATAGCTATTAAACGAGAACTTTGGTTTACTAAAGACATCGACATATTATATTGTTTTAGCTCGGTAGAAACCAAATACTTTTCCTAAGGATTCCGTTAAATAGAAATAAAGAACGAAGTAACTAGAAAGATTGTTCGAGTTCTCCTGATCTATCTTCTAGAAGGATCATCTAGAAAGCAAAATTTTCTGTGAAAGCACCCAGACGGAAAAAAAAGCTAACATAGATATTATGGGTTAAATTTTGATTTCGTTCCCGTCTTATTTTATTTGGGAATTTCTCCATCCATCATAAAGGAGCCGAATGAAACCAAAGTTTCATGTTCGGTTTTGAATTAGAGACGTTAAAAATATAAAAATGATCAATCGACGTCGACTAAAACCCTTAGCCTTCCAAGCTAACGATGCGGGTTCGATTCCCGCTACCCGCTCTAAATTTTAAATTGCCCTTATTAGAATTATAAACAATTTTCTCTATTAGAATTGTCTAATAGCAATTGTGTATTGAATTCACTTCAATACACAATTGCTAAAAAGATTTCGCACATTCTTTTTTTTTTAACAATTGTAAAGTAAAAAAAAAGCGAAAAGCGTCCATTGTCTAATGGATAGGACATAGGTCTTCTAAACCTTTGGTATAGGTTCAAATCCTATTGGACGCAATATCAATATAGATATAAATATATTGATATTTATCTATTATTTACATTTCTATATATTATATATAATATATTTTTATTCTATTTCGAAAAAAGATAAGAAAGAAATAGAATAAGAAAGAAATTCTGAATGCTTTAAGATTTAATATTAAACAGAGATTAGTTATATACTTATTTCTATTATATATATACTTAACTTATAGATAGACTTCTATTTATATTTATAGAATTTCTGCAAAATTTAATGCAAATTAAAGAATAAAATTGACTAAAGAATCAAAAATCAGAATGATCAATTTCGTTTCTTTTTTTTTTTTTTTTTTTTTCTACTTAAGTAGAAAACGTTCCAGTTGCTCTTGAATGCCTTCTTTCAAAACGCTTTCTGCTTCAGCGGTTAATGTCTTGGTAGAGGATATGATTTCTTGGAACTGAGGTTTATTCGTTTTTAAGTAAGTGCGTAACTGAACGAGAAATTTTCTTACTTGTCCAATTTCTAATC